GAAATGCTTTAGAAACATATGTATAAAAAGAACGTATTTCATTTAGCTTCTTCATGCCTACTATAACTAGTTATTTCGGTTTTCTACTAGCAGCTTTAACTATAACCTCAGCTCTATTTATCGGTCTGAACAAGATACGACTTATTTGATTTCAAATTCTGAAATAAATTGAATGAACAATTCATAAAAATCAATCTTTCCACGGTATTCCATATATAGTTCCTTACCGTGTCAATTTACAATTCTTGGTCATTGAGATTTATGGTCAATATGGATTAATATTTAAAGATAGATATTACCTTTCCCTTTCCCCTTTCAAACAAATTCAAATGATTGAAGTTTTTCTATTTGGAATCGTGTTAGGTCTAATTCCTATTACTTTGGCTGGATTATTCGTAACTGCATATTTACAATACCGACGTGGTGATCAGTTGGACCTTTGATTAATTAACATTTCCTTTGTTTATTGACCTCCTATTTGTTTTAATCCTAATCCACAGGAGGTCAAATTCAGACTGTTGTTCAATGATTTCAGTGTCATTCTCGATCTAACAACAAGAATGGAATCACGCTCTATAGGATTTGAACCTACGACATCGGGTTTTGGAGACCCGCGTTCTACCGAACTGAACTAAGAGCGCTTTATTTTCATAAAAAATTTTATGTGACCCAAAAAAATCAATAAATCTTGCATGCGTATACTATCATAATATATATATATTCTATATAGAAATATATAGAAAATAGAAATAGAACTTTCATAATATATATATATTGATATGAAATATGTATGTACAATTTGAATTGATCTCAATTGATCCCTTGTTACTGCTCATAAGATAAGTAATAGTTAGGGATAGGGATGACAGGATTTGAACCCGTGACATTTTGTACCCAAAACAAACGCGCTACCAAGCTGCGCTACATCCCTTTCAATTGGTTTACAGTGTCATTGTAAAGAATCTTTGTCTTATTTTCCACATTTTGATTTTTATTTTCTCCGTTGATATATATATAACCTGCGATTTTTTTTCTTTTTAGTTTCATATCGTATAACATATAATATTAATTCAAAAATGGATAGTTATAAAAGACTTATATACAAAAATAAATATGAAACCCACCTAAAAAAATGAATATTTTTAGGGAATGCTCGGGCGGAGACCTCTTTTTTTTTTTTTTAAACAAAAAAAAATATCTAATGAATTGTTATCTATTTCAATCTGAATTAGGGATTCTGTGTACAAATACAAGTGGTTATTAACTAAATAACCATATATATGTATTACCATTATGTATTACAAATTACAATAAAGAATAAGAATAAAGAAGGAGGATTTTAAATGCGAGATCTAAAAACATATCTCTCCGTGGCACCAGTGGTAAGTACTCTATGGTTCGGGGCTTTAGCAGGTCTATTGATAGAGATCAACCGTTTCTTCCCGGATGCCTTGATATTTCCTTTTTTTTAATTCTAGTTATTGACACGGGAAGGGGTGAAGAAGATTAGAGATACAATCAAATATCTGTAACCAACCCCCCCCTTATTTTTTTTTTATTTTAGAGTTAGAATAGAAAAGAGAAAGAATAAAAGTGGATTCAACTTCAGTGAAACCCGGAATCCGGTTCCTGGCTTCAATTGAATTGAATTAAAAATCAATTCTATTTCTATTCTATTAATAATAGGGTAAGTCTGGAAATGGAATGGCTAGGATGAGGCAACAATATTCTACAAGAAACTTTAATGAAAACTGAAATACTGTACTGTCATTCTAAATAGAGTTAGAAATCGTTGTATTACTTAATTTTTACTATAACTATATTGATATTGATTGCAACGAAATCTTTCATAATTTGATTTCGAGTTAGCAACTTCTATTTTTTTTTCCTTTCTTCGCTTCGAATCGGAAAATAGAAGAGTTAAGTGAATCAAAAACCCAAAGGAGGTTCATGGCGAAGAGCAAAGATATCCGAGTAACGGTTATTTTGGAATGTACCAGTTGTGTTCGAAACAGTGTTAATAAGGAATCAACGGGTATTTCCAGATATATTACTCAAAAGAATCGACACAATACACCTAGTCGATTGGAATTGAGAAAATTCTGTCCCTGTTGTTGCAAACATACGATTCACGGAGAGATAAAGAAATAGAGAAAATTGATCGCCTGGGTGTCCCCCTTTAAGGAACATGAAAAATGTTAATTATATATAACATATATTTAATAGAAATTATAAAAATTTCTATTTCTATATAAATAGAAACAAAAAAAAAAGAAATCCTCTTTTATTTTGTAAGAAATAGTATTTTCGGTATAAGGAATAAACAAATCATGAATAAATCTACGCGACTCTTTCTTAAATCCAAACGATCTTTTCGTAGGCGTTTGCCCCCGATCCAATCGGGGGATCGAATTGATTATAAAAACATGAGTTTAATTAGTCGATTTATTAGTGAACAAGGAAAAATATTATCGAGACGAGTGAATAGATTGACCTTAAAACAACAACGATTAATTACGATTGCTATAAAACAAGCTCGTATTTTATCTTCATTACCTTTTCTTAATAATGAAAAACAATCTCAAAAAAGGGCATTGACCACTAGAACAAAAAGGAAGTCGACCACTAGAACTACTGGTCTTAAAAAAAAAAGGTTTACTCTTCCAAATTCGAATCTAAACTCAAATGAAATTCGGATTAATGTTTTGTTCGAAAATTACGATAATCCAAATTAGATTGTCGTGTTGTAAGAAAAAGGAGAATCGGTGAAGAAGAATAAATCTTTTTTTATTGAACGTGGTTGCTCATTTTGACGACTTTATCATATGATTCTATTTTCTCATACAAATCTCTACTCTACCTTCCCGGAGTTCAGTCTCCGGGGAATTTTTTTTTTTTTTTATTTTATGATCTCATTGGAAATCATATAAAGGCAATTCCTACTTAATATAGCTATTTGTGCAAGTATTTTACGATTAATAAGCAACCGACTCTTGTACAGATTATACAAAAAATAACTATAACTACTGTATACTTTTTTTGGATTCTCACGAATTACTGCATTTATTCGACTAATCCACAAACGACGAAAATCTCTTTTTTTCCTATCTCTATCCCGATCGGCCGAAATCAAAGCTTTTATTCTCTCTTGAGTAATAGTTCGAGTAAGTCTTGAGTGAGCCCCTCGAAAGCCTGATGTAAATAAGCGAACTTTTGCCCTACGTTTCCGAGCTATATCTCCTCGTTTAATTCTAGTCATTGAATAAATGAAACTTTGATGAATAACTATTTTAGTTCTTTTCGTTCAGTTATTTTTTTCCCTTTGCTAGTCTATTAATAACAAAACGGACTCTTCCAATGTATAAAATAAAAATTCCAATGGCTTTTGCTACTATAACCTTCCCAACCACGATTTTTTTCTTTTTATTTCATTTCTAAGCATTTCACCTCGAAATAAGAAATTGTATTGATACTAGGTATCAAAAAAACATAGTACATTAAATAATATAAATGGATAAAAAAAATAGTGGGTTCCGTCGTTTCTATGGTTACTTCTTAAACGGCGAGGTCTTCTCTATACACCGGAGCCCCTTCCTTCATTTAATCAATGCTATTCTATTCTTAACTTGTACAGTTCATACTCTTTGGCTCTACCCATGAAATATCTAGTAATAGGTCTTTCACAACGAAATCTACCTATACAGTAACGGTATTTAAGTATGAAGATTAGCTGGGTAGCTGACCCTGTTAGTCCGTTCTGGTAAGAGTAAGGGCATAATCTTTCCGCCTTTTAAATAGGATTTCCCCTGCTTAATGGATAATAATTTGCTACCAATGGGGAAGTCTTTCTCATCTTAAATTTCAAATGGAGGTGATTGGATTTGCACCAATGGAAACCATAAATTTCATAATTTGATACACAATAAAAGGATAGATATTATTAATAGGTTTTTTTAAGATTAAGATAGTGAACGAAGTTCTTCCATTCTATCTTATCATTCTATCTTATTTTATTGGGCCTACTGATACTGGAAGAATTTGTTTCCTTTCTTTTGTTTTAGTACATGATCTGAACGAGTCGCACATACACCCTAGTACATGTTCCTCGGCGCTGAGGGCATCCCCGAAGAGCGGGGGATTTGGTGACATTTCTGATTGGCTGTCTTGTGTTTCTAATAAGTTGTTTAATAGTTGGCATGTTGAGTTGGATACATAATGAACCGGTTTCGATCAAACTAAACCCGATGATTATAATATGAATTTCATATATTGTACATTAATAGATTAATTACTAGTTAATTACTATAAAACTATAAATTATGGCATGAAGCTCGGAAGGTGAATGGTCGACGAATTCTTGTTAATTTCATGAATTTTTTATTCAACCCCTACAAGATCAACAATTCCATGAGCTTGGGCTTCTGATGCTGACATGAAAACATCTCTTTCCAAATCTTCGGATATAACCCATAAGGGTTTGCCTGTTCTTTGTGCATAAACCTTTGTGATATTTTCGCGCAGTTTTAGTAGTTCTCCCGCTTCCAGGATAAATTCTCCCGCTTGTGTATCATAAAAAGAACTAGCGGGTTGATGGATCATTACCCTGATGATATACCAGAAGAAAAAATTCTTCTATCTCGCATGATAAGGATAGAGAGACAAACAATAATAAAAAAACAAAGTGAAGAACCGTACAGGCATCTTTTGCGTATTGCATACGGCTCTACAATGGAATTTCTTTTTACCTTCCATCCAAGAAATCGAAAATAGAGAGGTTCTATCAGATACAGATCGGTAAATGATCCAGTAACCACCCTTCCTTTTTTTTGTTGGAGTAGCTAAAAAATACTATGATGGTTCCGCTGCTTTATTATTTCATCTGTTATGTAGCAATCCCAAAGTTTCTTTTTTTTCATATTCTTTCTTCTTTCATAACATAAATATTGCTAAAAGGGTTTCGTTCGGTGTGAAAACAAAAAAGTTTGTGACGCTGAATATAG